TTGAGCCTGGGAAATAAAGAGAGTTTTTTTTTTTTTAAACTGTTCAAAACAATAAAAAGGGGTATATCCATATCTATTTGTTTACAATTTGTTTCCAAAAAGAGGATGCTCCCATCCTTTTCTGATATTTTTACTGAATGAAATAAAGGAATTGGCACGAATCTATTGATTGGTCCATCTTTTTTTTAACTATGGTTAATGGATGCCCTTAGATCATGATTCGATTTAGACTACCCTTCCATTTCCCTAAGAATTAGAAAATGAAAATTCTGCTTTTTGATCTCTCAAAATCCCAGGAATTTCTATATTTTACTTTTGATTCTATACCCGCTCTTATGCACACAACAAAGAGTGGAAGGTTTTTCTATTTTTGTAATAGAATGATTATTCGATTCTTTTTCTTCTTTCGGTCATAATAGAACCTATTTTATGTTATTTTGCACTGCACAATTCCTTTGTTTGTGGGAGCGTTTTCTCGCGAGAGGTAATGAAAAGAATTAAAAAATGGATTGTTCCCTATGCCTAGATCACGGATAAATGGAAATTTTATTGATAAGACCTTTTCAATTGTAGCCAATATCTTATTACGAATCATTCCGACAACTTCCGGAGAAAAGGAGGCATTTACCTATTACAGAGATGGTGCGATTTGATTCCTTTTTTTACCGCTCCCGCCCTTAGGAGAAAGAAAAGACACATGATTCGGGATAGAAAGGAAGAAGATTCTTGAAAAAAAAAATCTACGCTTGTTGAAGGTGAAGTTTTTCAATAACATAAAAACAATTCCTTCTGTCGTGTATCCCCGAGTAATGCAACCTCAGATGCTTCAATTGTCGATTCTAGTATTGAGCGAAAGGTTAGACCTATGGATTATATAATGTGGGTGAACCCTACTCGACTAGTACCCATAGGCGGCATAGGGGAAGAAGCACTACGTCGAGGAATCAACAACAAGAAAACTTTGTTATAAATTACCCCCCGTCCTTTTCGGGATCGGGACTAAGAAAAGAAGAATGGTTGGGACAAGAAAAATCCATCTCGTTCGTACTTTGGATACCCGGATAACCATCGAAGACTGTTGAAGTGCCTAATTCCTGGGAATTTGGGGGCGTTGAGAACAAAGAAATTGTTAGAGTTACCCCTTTTTATCTAGTACCAACACGCTTGATATTAAGAAAAGGTCTTTTGAAGGAAGGTTGGCTAGAGATTTCTTGTAAAAACGCTAGCCCCGCTCAGTTAATAATGAGACGATTTCTATCTTTTTTTTGCTTTCATGTGCCGTTCTCATTATGCCTATAAATAAGGGAGGGAGGAGCCGTATGAGATTAAAATCTCACGTACGGTTTTGGAACGGAGATTCTTGAAATCGAATGACGACCGTAACGGATGTCGGCTCAATCCGAAGGAAATTATGCCGAAGCTTTACAGAATTATTATGAAGCTATGCGACTCGAAATTGATCCCTATGATCGAAGCTATATACTCTATAACATAGGCCTTATCCACACAAGTAACGGAGAACATACGAAAGCCTTGGAATATTATTTTCGGGCACTAGAGCGAAACCCCTTCTTACCACAAGCTTTTAATAATATGGCTGTGATCTGTCATTACGTGCGACTATCTCCACTATAGAAATAAAAAAGGAAAGAAAGATAAGAGAAAATTCGCTATTAATTTTATTAATATTAAAAAAATATATAAATATTTATATATAAATAAAAAGAAAAGGCTTGCTGCATATGCATCGTCCAAAACAACGATTTTTACCAGCTGTAGCAAAAAAAGAAACTTCATAGAGGTTGAAATATGAAAAAAAAAGATATGCCTAGATACTTTATTCTATGGATAAAGGATCTAATTGATATAAGGAAGCGCCGTAAAGATAAATTTGCGAGGTTTTGAGCCGATACAATAAGAACTGCTTATTTATTACTTATCTCATGATATGACCAAAAAGTGAGAAATCCACTTGTGTAATCGAGTCGATCCCCTATAAGATATTGAGCAGCGGCGTAGCATCAGATCCCACAGATAGTAAGGCTTTTATTTCCTATGAAGAAAAGACCTTTTCAAGGATTCTATATACATTTTTCTATGAAACCGAGATAGTTACCTTAAAAAAAATAAGTAGAATAAAAGAATAGCGAAAAGGCCAATGCTTTATTCTTCTGGGGGTAGGAAAAGAGATAAAACTCAAATCGATTTTGAATCAAAATTCAAGTTTTAAACTCGTAGAATGAATCTCTTTTGGTTAATCCTAAATAACTGGGATAGCGCTATTAGCAATCCCATTGAATTAGGTAGGGTGTTTAGATTAACAAACAAAAAAATGAAAGACTAAAAGAATTGATTGCGGAGCCGTATGAGGTAGGAAACCCTCAAGTACGGTTCTAAGGGAAGGAACGCCCTATTCCGACCGGGGAGAACAGGCCATTCGACAGGGAGATTCCGAAATTGCGGAGGCTTGGTTCGACCAAGCCGCTGAGTATTGGAAACAAGCTATAACGCTTACTCCTGGTAATTATATTGAAGCGCAGAATTGGTTGAAGATTACGAGGCCTTTCGAATAAGAAAAGAACGCTTTCTTTAGAGTTGATTTCCGTAGGGATTTTGAAAATCAAATATATTATCTAGAATAGATCGTTAAAGTATTTAGTTTTTAATAAAAAAGCATTCCAGAAATTATTTCTATTTTTATAGTTTTGAGTCTTTAATACAAAAAATACAAAAACATTCAAGAAATTCGTTATAATTAATAGAATTATACTCTCCTTTTAGAATTGTTGACGTTTACAAAGTTAAAACCCAAATAAAAAAGGAAATCCACAATGACAGTTACTTAACTCAAAAAAACCCTTCGACGAGCGATTCGAAGAAGCATATTGGTCAGGATGTCTTTTTTCATTTTTATAATAATAGACATTATTAGATAATATCTAGTAGCAAATAAAACTGTAAAAATGGGGCGTGGTCGATTGGGAAGCCGGCGGGATTTTGATCCCTATCCTTGAAGGTTCGAATCCTTCCGTCCCAGGGGCTACTATAATAGAGGGTGGCCTTGACCGCAGCGGATCGCTGCGTGTCAAATTAGAATCAAACAAGGAGGAATGGAGTGAAAACAATCTCCTTTATCCGGATGCTGCAACGCATCCTATTTTGTGCTACATTTGTCTGTTTCTTTACCGGGACGGTTTACGGAACCTTATCGTATCATTTGGAAAAAAGGGAGAGGGCTCTGCTGAAGCAGCTGATGGAAACCTCCGCCTCTTTCGTGGTGGCGATATATTTCACTTTATATTTTACCGAAAAACCCACCCCGCTTTTTCGTCAAATCTTAATGTGCCCGCGGAAGTTTGTGTTCTTTGTCTTGTTTTTTTTTCTTTGCGTAGAGATATTTATGCGCATACTCTTCGTTATATCGGGTGGTCCTTGGTTGGTAAACGAGGAGCAAAGTAGATTCAAGGCATATGGCACAATATGTCGCCTGTTGCTCTATATCCTTGGGATGGTCCCGTTCGCGATAAATAGCCGCGAGGGGCCCACGCCCCCAAGGGTTTTTGGGTATTTTAGTCGTTCTGGGTATGTTATCGTCACGGTCGATATAGATAGTCTTGGGCCCATAGTCGAGATTCCGTCCGACAAGGGCGAGGGCGGTATTGAGCCCCGAGTCGAGATTCCGTCCGACAAGGGCGAGGGCGGTATTGAGCCCCGAGTCGAGATTCCGTCCGACAAGGGCGAGGGCGGTATTGAGCCCCGATCAGTTGATTAAAATGTATATACTATATATTGGATTGGAAAAGTCTGTTATTAATCTTAATAACCGAGGACAGACGAGTTAGAAGCATTCGGTTAGGATGGATCTCAACCAGTCCATTAGGTATACGGTTTAGCATGCCAACGATTAAACAGCTTATTAGGAAGACAAGACAGCCGGTCAGAAATGTCTCGAAATCCCCCGCCCTTAGGGGATGTCCTCAGCGCCGAGGAACATGTACTAGGGTGTATGTGCGACTCGTTCAGATCATGGACTGGGGCAAAAGAATTTTCCGGTATAAACGATCAGTACAGGAGAATAGAATGGAAAGATCCCCATTCACTAGATAAAAGAATCTATCATATTATTCTACTGTAGTCTGAAATTTATGGTTTTCCTTGGTTCAAAGCCAATCCATCTTAATTTTGAATTGAAGATGAGAAAGAATTCCCCATTGGTAGCAAAAGGTTATCCCATTAAGCGGGGAAAATCCAATTTAAAAAGTAAAAAGCAGAAAGATTCTACCTCTGCTCTTGCAAGAACGGACTAAGAGGGTCAGCTACCCAGCTAATCTTTCTAATGAAATACCGTTACTGTATAGGTAGATCTCGTTGTGAAAGACCTATTACTGGAGGAGGATAATTTATAGGTAGAGCCAAAGAGTGTGAACTGTACAAGTTCCCAATAGCATTGATTAAATGAAGGAGGGGGCTCCGGTGTATAGAAGAGACCTAACCGTTTAAGAAGTAACCATAGAAACGATGGAACCCACTATTTCACTATTGACTTACTTCTATTTATTCTCTTTTCTTATTTTGTCTTTTTGATACTTAGTATCAATAGAATTTTCAAAGTATAATTCTTAGAAAAAAAGAAAAAATCGTGGTCGGGAAGGTTATAGTAGCAAAAGCCATTGGAATTTTGATTGTATACATTGGAAAAGTATGTTATTAATCTTAATAAACGAAGAAAGGGAAAAGAATAACTGAAAGAAAAGAAATCCATTAGTTATTCATCAAAGTTTCTTTTATTCAATGACCAGAACTAAACGGGGCAATATAGCTCGGAGACGTAGAGCAAAAACGCGTTTATTTACAGTAAGCGCTCGAGGAGCTCATTCAACACTTGCTCGACTTATTGCTCAAGGGACAATAAGAGCTTTGGCTTCGGCGCATCGGGATAGAAAGAGGCAAAAGCGGGATTTTCGTCGTTTGTGGATCACTCGGATAAATGCAGTAATTCACCAAACTAAGGTATTCTATAGTTATAGCAAACTAATCTACAATCTGTACAAAGGGCAGTTGCTTCTGAATCGTAAAATCCTTGCACAAATAGCTATATCAAATAGGAATTCTCTTTATATGATTTCCGGTGAGATTCGAAAATAAGGAGATTGGAATGAATCAACCGGACTCTTGAAATTGAATTCAAAAAGGGAATTCCCTGGAGGATGCGCTACGGGAAGGTAGAGTAGAAATTAGTATGATAAAATATGATAATATGATAAAGTCGTCAAAATGGGCGAACACGCTCAATATTAAGAAAAAGATTTCTTCTTCTTCCCCGATTCTTTTTTTTCTTAGGATACAACAAGTAAATCTGGATTATACTATTTTTTTTTAGACCAAAACATCAATCTGCCTTTCAGTTTCGCTTGGAATTTTTATTTAATTGCAGAGGAAGCCTATCTTTTTTTTTTTTGCTTCTAAGGCCGATTGTTCGGGTAGCCGACTCCCTTCTTTTTTTTTGTTTTTCTGCTAGTTTTTTATTACTACGTATGGCAGCCGCCTCCCTTCTTTCTATTTCTTTTTGTTGCTTACTCTTACCCCTAAAAGGTAACGAAGATAAAATACGAGCTTGTTTTATAGCAATAGTAAGAAGTCGTTGTTGTTTTAAGGTCAATTTTTTCACCCGTCTAGGTAATATTTGTCCTTGTTCACTTAAAAATCTAATAATTAGACTTATGTTTCTATAATCAATTCGATCCCCCGGTTGGATCGGGGGCACACGCCTACGAAAAGATCGCTTGGATTTCAAAAAAGGTCGCTTGGATTTCAATTTCAAAAGGGGTCGCTTAGATTTCAATTTCAAAAAAGGTCGCTTGGATTTCAAAAAGGGTTGCTTGGATTTATCCATAGTTTGTTTATTCCTTATCCTATCCTAAAAATCCTATTTTTTTTGATCGGATCAAAAATAATTTATTTCAAATTCAAATAGAGGAGCTGTCTTCTTTTTATATAATCCCAAGAGATTCAATATATCCTATATATATATATATATAATCTATATATAATAATGATCTAAATTACTAAATCTCGTTTTTATGTGGAATGGAAGAGTGATACGCGGATACTCGGTTAGATTGACTTCTTTATCTCCCCGTGAATCATATGTTTGGAACAATGAGGACAGAATTTTCTCAATTCCAATCGACTAGGCGTATTGTGTCGATTCTTTTGAGTAATATATCTGGAAATTCCTGGGGATTTCCTATTATTAACACCATTTTGAACACAACCGGTACATTCCAAAATAACCCTTACTCGGGCATCTTTACCCTTAGCCATAAATCTCCTTGTGGTTTTTTGATTCACCCAACTCTTCCATATTCCGATCCGAAGCGAAGAAAAAGAAAGGAAAAGGAAGGAAACAAAAGAAGTTGCTAGCTCGAAATCGAATTATGAAAGATTTCGTTGCAATAAATAAAATAGAGTATATATGAAATAATACGTAATACAAGGATTTCTAACTCGCTATATTTCGAATCGCAGTCCAGTATTTCGTTTAAGTATCTTGTACAATACCCTTCCCTAAGCGCATTTCCGTTTTCACTCTCTTATTATCCGTTTTCACTCTCTTATTAAGAGAATTGGATCCTGCAAGCCGTGCTCTCCTGACGTTGAACGCACCCTTTTTTCTTTCCCCCCCGTTCTTATTCTTTCTCTTCTATCTCCTTAATTAAAGGAAGGGGGAGAGGGATTAGTCACAGATATTTGACTGTGATTCTATCTCTAATCTTCTTCACCCCTTCCCACGTCAGTAACTAGAATGAAAAAAAAGGAAATGTCAACGCATCCGGAAATAAACGATTAATCTCGATCAATAGACCTGCTAAAGCCCCGAACCATAGAGTACTTAGTACCGGTGCCGCAGAGAGATATGTTTTTAGATCTCCCATTCCTAATCCTCCCTCGGTATTATATTCTGTATTAATTATAATACATAAGAATACTAATACAAGTACAAGAGTGATTTGCTTTAACTTTCCAAAAAAATCCGCGTAGCGGATATAGTTTAATGGAAAAATTTTTCCTTGCCAAGGAGAAGATGCGGGTTCGATTCCCGCTATCCGCCCCAAAAAAGATCTCAAGAGTTACCAATTGAACCAAGAGAACAAAGTTGAGAGATACAACTCAAGCCAGAAAAAGAAAAAAAGAAAAAGTCCTAGCCGCACTAAAACAGGGACCCTTTCGACATAGACGCGGATGTACTTGTAATAATAGAACACCCACACCACGCCGATTACGCGGATTACGCGCTGAACTTTTTCGATTGCCTCAAGCAGGATTGAGACGAGATTGAATTGGGGACCCATAAATGGCCTGAGCCTTAATTACTTAAGGCTTTTTTTTCCGCCTCATTCTTCTTTTGATTTTCTTATTTGATTTTCTTTCTTATTTCTTTTTTTTCTTTCTAAATAGATGTAGTTGTGCTGGAAGCAGAGGAGGAGTGATAGGTTCGTA